ACCAGAAGCTTCTCAAGCTCAAGCATTTACCTTTCTAGTTAGAGACCAACGTCTTGGTGCTAACGTAGGATCTGCTCAAGGACCTACCGGTTTAGGTAAATATCTAATGCGCTCTCCGACTGGAGAAGTTATTTTTGGGGGTGAAACTATGCGTTTTTGGGATCTACGTGCTCCTTGGTTAGAACCTCTAAGAGGCCCTAACGGTTTGGACTTGAGTAGAATTAAAAAAGATATCCAGCCTTGGCAAGAACGTCGTTCCGCGGAATATATGACTCATGCTCCTTTAGGTTCTTTAAATTCCGTGGGTGGCGTAGCTACCGAGATCAATGCAGTCAATTATGTCTCTCCTAGAAGTTGGTTAGCTACTTCTCATTTTGTTCTAGGATTCTTCCTATTTGTAGGTCATTTATGGCACGCGGGAAGAGCTCGTGCTGCTGCAGCAGGATTTGAAAAAGGAATTGATCGTGATACTGAACCTGTTCTTTTCATGACTCCTCTTAACTAAGACAAGAGTCCAATACTTAAAAAGCTAAGTAGGAATCCCTTGAATTCTACTATTCATATTCAGTGACATACTGAACTGAAAAGTTTTCATTTTCCTTTAAATTCATTTATGATTTATATCTAATCTATTTTTTTGGCTCGGTTCGATGGAATAATCGAAGTCGAGTCAAAAAAATAGATTATAACCAAGTGAAAGGAGAGAGAGGGATTCGAACCCTCGATAGTTCTTCAAACTATACCGGTTTTCAAGACCGGAGCCATCAACCACTCGGCCATCTCTCCAAAATAGAATTTCCTTTTTCTCCTACAAAATATAACATGACCTTATGAGTTGATACAATAAATCTATTCTTCTTATATAAAGAAATATGATAGATAAGTCATCTCATCGATAGCTACAGGTCCATTTTTATATAAATTGATGCATGATAAAGCATTCCATTGATTATTGGATTGTTGAAGAAAATAAATCAAAATTGTACCTCTGTGTTCGAATTCTTCGAATTCAATAACAAAAGGCAGTCGTAAGTGTCATATAGAATCAATGGATTCATAGTAAAATCCCCCACGATGTATTTTATGAAATTAAGATTTTTGACTCTGATCAAAGGTAAGAGGGATCAAATGGTATAGTTCTTTCTTTTTGTTGGTAGTTTGGAGGATTAGAAACATGACTATTGCTTTCCAGTTAGCTGTTTTTGCATTAATTCTTACTTCCTCAATATTATTGATTAGTGTCCCCGTTGTATTTGCTTCTCCTGAAGGTTGGTCTAGTAACAAAAAGATTGTATTTTCTGGTACATCATTATGGATTGGATTAGTCTTCCTCGTGGGTATACTTAATTCTCTCATCTCTTAACTCTTAAACCTATTCGTTCTAGATCTCAAAATGAAAAGACCCCTCCCCCGAATTCTATCGGGTTTAAGATACATTGAAATTCAATATCAAAGTCTTCTAGATTTAGAGAGTATATATAGATATTAGTATTGAGTAATATTGGAATATCTCTAATCTATATAATATATCTATATATAGATATAGATATTATTTCATATACATAATACATAACTATTTATATATAAATCTAAATTATTAGATATAATCTAAATAAATTAAATCAAGAATCCAATTAGATTATATGGAGGGGTCCAACTTTTCAATTTGGATAAAAAATTGAATTTCAATAAAAAAAAATGGATATGATAAAGATAAATCAATATAAACATAAATCAATCTATAAATATATGATATCAATGAGAATGGAATAAAAATCTTGCTTATTTAGTTAGTAATCAATACATTTTTTATTTCTGATTTAAATCTATAGGAGAAAATAGATAATAAAGAGTATTATTCTATAATACTTGAATTGAATAGTGAAATTTTTGAATTTTTTATTGAATATTTTATTTCATTTGAAAACAAAAAAAAAATAGAATATTATGAATACATTATGAATAATATAGAATAGAAATAGACTCAAGAAATTAGTATAATTCAATAGTAATTCAATAATAGATCATAGATCAATAATCTAACTAAATAACCTATAAATAAACTAATATCTAAGAATAATATCTAAGAAATAATCTAAATAATATATATTTTTTATTTGTTTTCTTTTTTATTTTAGATTCAATTCATTTTTATTTATATTTTTTTGATAAGATAAAATAAGAAAAATAGATCAAAGTAATAGTAATAAAGGAATAATAGAATCTATTATTCAGAAATTCCGAAGGAATCAAAATAAATTTGAATAACCCTGACCTGAAAAAAGTATCTGACCTAGCTTTGTACAAATATGATCTATATATTGAATATAAAAAAATGCGGATATAGTCGAATGGTAAAATTTCTCTTTGCCAAGGAGAAGACGCGGGTTCGATTCCCGCTATCCGCCCATATGATTAAATTGATTATGAAATTGAATTCCATGATAGGATTCAAAAATGTCGTGATAGGACATGATGCTAATAAGATAGAGGTTATATA